AAATGGGATGACAGAAAATATTTTTGTCCAAACACTAATTGGTCGTGTATTAGCAGACGATATATATATTGGTTTACGATGCATTGCCACTCGAAATAAAGATATTGGAATTGGACTTGTTAATCAATTCATAACCTTTCGAGCACACCCAATATATATTAGAACTCCTTTTACTTGTAGGAGTACATCTTGGATCTGTCAATTATGTTATGGCCGGAGTCCTACTCATGGTGACCTGGTCGAGTTGGGAGAAGCCGTGGGCATTATTGCGGGTCAATCGATTGGGGAACCGGGGACTCAACTAACATTAAGAACTTTTCATACTGGCGGAGTATTCACGGGTGGTACTGCCGAACATGTACGAGCTCCCTCTAATGGAAAAATCAAATTTGATGAGGGTTTGGTTCATCCCACACGTACCCGTCATGGGCATCCTGCTTTTCTATGTTTTATAGACTTGTATGTAACTATTGAGAGTCGGGATATTCTACATAATGTGAATATTCCAACAAAAAGTTTAATTTTAGTTCAAAATGATCAATATGTAGAATCAGAACAAGTGATTGCCGAGATTCGTGCCGGAACGTCCACTTTTCATTTTAAAGAGAGGGTTCAAAAACATATTTATTCTGAGTCAGAAGGAGAAATGCACTGGAGTACTAATGGCTATCATGCGCCCGAATATCCATATAGTAATGTTCATCTATTACCAAAAACAAGTCATTTATGGATATTAGCAGGAGGTCTATGCAGATCCAATTCCAATATAGTGTCTTTTTCACTCCACAAGGATCAAGATCAAATGAATGCTAATTCTTTATCTCTCAAAGAAAGATATATCTTTGATCTTTCACTGACTAATGATCAAGTAAGACATAAATTGTTGGATACTTTTGGGAAAAAAGATAGGGAAATTCTTGACTATTCAAAACCTTATCGAATCATATCCAAGGGTCATTGGAATCTCATAGAGCCCTCTACTTATATTCGTCAAGAGAATTCCTTGGCGAAAAAGCGAAGAAATAGATTTGTGATTCCTTTACAATATGATCAAGAACAAGAAAAGAAACTAATACCCTGTTTTGGTATTTCGATTAAAATGCCTATAAATGGTATTTTACGTAGAAATAGTATTCTTGCTTATTTTGATGATCCGCGATACAGAAGAAGCAGTTCGGGAATTACTAAATATGGGATTGTCGAAGTAGATTCAATCGTAAAAAAAGAGGATTTGATTGAGTATCGAGGAGCAAAAGAATTTAGTCCGAAATACCAAACGCAAAGGAAAGTAGATCAATTTTTTTTCATTCCCGAGGAAGTGCATATCTTACCCGGATCTTCGCCCATAATGGTCCGGAACAATAGTATCATTGGAGTAGATACACGACTTGCTTTAAATAGAAATACAAGAAGTCGAGTGGGTGGATTAGTCCGAGTGGAGAGAAAAAAGAAAAGTATGGAACTGAAAATCTTTTCTGGAGATATTCATTTTTCTGGAGAAATGGATAAAATATCTAGGCACAGTGGCATTTTGATACCACCAGGAATCGGAAAAAAGAATTCTAAAGGATCAAAAAAATTGAAAAATTGGATCTATGTTCAACGCATTACACCTACCAAAAAAAAGTATTTTGTTTTGGTTCGGCCCGTAGTCACATATGAAATAGCTGATGGGATAAATTTAGCAACACTTTTCTCTCAGGATCTCTTCCAGGAAAAGGATAATGTCCAACTTAGAATTGTCAATTATATACTTTATGGAAATGGCAAGTCAATTCGAGGAATTTCTAACACAAGTATTCAATTAGTTCGGGCTTGTTTAGTATTGACTTGGGACCAAGAAAAAAAGAGTTCTATAGAAGAAGAGGTTCATGCTTCTTTTGTTGAAATAAGGGCAAATGATCTGCTTCGTGATTTCATCCGAATTGAGTTAGTAAAGTCCACTATTTCGTATACCGAAAAAAGGTATGATACGGCAGATTCAGGATTGATTTCCAAAGATCGTATTTATACAAACCCTTTTGATTCCAAGGTGAATATTCAATCATTTCCCCAACATAAGGGAACTCTTGGTACGTTGTTGAATCGAAATAAGGAATGCCAATCTTTCCTAATTTTGTCATCATCCAATTGTTCTCAAATGGGCTCCCCCTTCAATACTTCGAGATATAATAATGCAACAAAAGAATCGGATCCCATGACTCCAATTAGGGATTTGTTGGGTCCTTTAGGTATTATTGTGCCTAAAATAGTAAATTCTCGTTCATCTTACTATTTAAGAACTTATAATCAAGTCTTTTTAAAAAAATATTTTTTACTTCAAAATTTTCAACAGACTTTCCAAGTGCTTCAAGTACTTCCATTTCAATACTGTTTCCTAGATGAAAATAGTAGGATTTATAATCCCGATCCATGCAGTAACATCATTTGGAATGCATTCCATTTGAATTGGTGTTTTCTCCATCACGATTCTTGTGAAGGGGCATGGACAATAATTAGTCTTGGACAATTCCTTTGTGAAAATGTATGTCTATTGAAATACGGATTACGCATAAAAAAATCTGGTCAAATTTTCATTGTTCATGTTGACTCTCTAGTTATAAGATCAGCTAAGCCCTATTTGGTCACTCCAGGAGCAACTGTCCATGGCCATTATGGGGAAACCTTTTATGAAGGAGATACATTAATTACATTTATATATGAAAAATCGAGATCTGGTGACATAACGCAAGGTCTTCCAAAAGTGGAACAAATCTTAGAAGTTCGTTCAATTGATTCAATATCGATGAACCTCGAAAGAAGAGTTGAAGGTTGGGACGAACGTATCCGAAGGATTCTTGGGATCCCCTGGGGATTCTTGATTGGAGCTGAACTAACCATAGCCCAAAGTCGTATCTCTTTGGTTACTAAGATCCAAAAGGTTTATCGATCCCAGGGGGTACAGATCCATAATAGACATATAGAGATTATTGTACGTCAAGTAACATCAAGAGTTTTGGTTTCAGAAGATGGAATGTCTAATGTTTTTTTACCTGGGGAATTTATTGTATTGTTGCGAGCAGAGCGAGCAGGGCGCGTTTTGGACGAAGCGATCTGTTATCGGGCAATCTTATTGGGAATAACAAAGTCATCTCTGAATACTCAAAGTTTCATATCCGAAGCGAGTTTTCAAGAAACTGCTCGAGTTTTAGCAAAAGCTGCTCTACGAGGTCGTATTGATTGGTTGAAAGGCCTGAAAGAAAACGTTGTTCTGGGGGGGATTATACCAGTTGGTACCGGATTCAACAAATTAGTACATCGTTCAAAGCAAGACAAAAACATTCATTTGAAAATCAAAAGGAAGAATCTATTCGAGTTGGAAATGAGCGATATTTTGTTATACCATAGAGAATTATTTTGTTCTTGTGTTCCAAAAACTTTCCATGAGACATCAGACCAATCATTTACATAATGTAATTTCTTAATTCCTAACAAGAGGGTTCATTCTTTTTACTTTAATTTTCTGGTCCGATTATGGATTTCCTAATCAATGAAATAAAAAAGAAGGAATGAAATTCATGGTTTGGGTCGTAGATCAATGGTCAATCCTGGTAGAAGGTTCCGTCGGAACAATTCTTTATTTTAGAAGGTACTGAATCTATTTGAAAAAAGAAAAAGAGAAGGAAAATGGGAAGACGATATTGGAACATCAATTTGGAAGAAATGATGGGAGCGGGAGTTCATTTTGGTCATGTTACTAATAAATGGAATCCTAGAATGGCTCCTTACATCTCTGCAAAGCGTAAAGGTATTCATATTACAAATCTTATTCTAACTGCTCGTTTTTTATTAGAAGCCTGCGATTTAGTTTTTGATGCAGCAAGTAGGGGAAAAAAATTCTTAATCGTTGGCACCAAAAAGAAAGCAGCGGATTTAGTAGCATCAGCAGCAATAAGGGCTCGATGTCATTATGTTAATAAAAAATGGCTTGGTGGTATGTTAACGAATTGGTCTACTACAGAAACAAGACTTCAGAAGTTCAGGGACTTAAGAGCAGAACAAAAGATGGGTAAATTCAATCGTCTCCCCAAAGGAGATGCAGCAATGTTGAAGAGAAAGTTATCTACCTTGCAAGCATATCTTGGTGGGATCAAATATATGACGGGATTGCCCGATATTGTAATTATCGTTGATCAGCAAGAAGAATATACGGTTCTTCGAGAATGTGTCATTTTGGGTATTCCGACGATTTGTTTCATCGATACAAATTGTGACCCAGATATTGCAGATATTTCTATTCCGGCCAACGATGATGCTATAGCTTCGATTCGATTGATTCTTACCAAATTAGTATCTGCAATTTGTGAGGGCCATTCTAGTTATAGAAAAAATGGTTAATTATCTTATCATTACTCGTAAGAATTAAGAAGAAGAAAGAAGAAGATTAGTTTGTTTTTGGTGAACTCTCTTTGATTGTTACTATTTTGGTTTGCATCTTTTGGAGTTTGAACTATGTTTTGACTATCAAATAATCGAATAATATTGAAAAGAGAAAAGAATTGGTATTTTTTTATGTGATTTCTCGGTATCCGAAATATACGATTCATAACTGAAATTCATGAATGAACATAGATGAATTGAGAAAGAGATGTTGAATCAAAATAATTACTTCGATTTCTGTTAGAGGACAATATGAATGTTATACCATGTTCCATTAAAACACTCAAAGGGTTATACGATATATCAGGTGTAGAAGTAGGCCAACATTTATATTGGCAAATAGGAGGTTTACAAATTCATGCCCAAGTACTTATCACTTCTTGGGTTGTAATTGCTATCTTATTAGGTTCAGTCATCATAGCTGTTCGGAATCCACAAACCATTCCGACCGATGGTCAAAATTTCTTCGAATATGTCCTTGAATTTATTCAAGACTTGAGCAAAACTCAGATTGGAGAGGAGTATGGTCCTTGGGTTCCTTTTATAGGAACGATGTTCCTATTTATTTTTGTTTCTAACTGGTCAGGTGCTCTTTTACCTTGGAAAATTATAAAGTTACCTCATGGGGAGTTAGCTGCGCCTACGAATGATATAAATACTACTGTTGCTTTAGCTTTACCCACGTCAGTGGCATATTTCTATGCGGGTCTTAGGAAAAAAGGATTGGGATATTTCGGGAAATACATTCAACCAACCCCAATACTTTTACCAATTAATATTCTAGAAGATTTCACAAAACCTTTATCTCTTAGTTTTCGACTTTTCGGTAATATATTGGCTGATGAATTAGTGGTTGTTGTTCTTGTTTCTTTAGTGCCTTCAGTAGTTCCTATACCTGTCATGTTTCTTGGATTATTTACAAGTGGTATTCAAGCTCTTATTTTTGCAACTTTGGCTGCGGCTTATATAGGTGAATCCATGGAGGGTCATCATTGACTAACTTTCAAAATAGTCTTTTTTTTTTTTGAATTTTTGAAGCTTATCCCATCTCAATTCAAGCAATGCGGGGGTTTCAATATACTGGGTTGTAGAATAAAATGCAAATAGCTACATGTCTGCCTATATGAAGAAAGATAGATGATATTGCAGAATTTGGAAGGTTTGGGGATCCTACTACATATTATCTATATGTAATTAGATGTAATGCCTATGAGTCTAAATCCTTGTGTATGTTTCGAAGAATGGTTACATAATACAATTTAATTATTAATTAATAGAATAGAATTAATAGAAGAAAAGTCTATGTTATTTACTAGTTAGATAGTAATTACCCCTATCTCTTTTTTTCTAGACCACTGCTTTTAGATGGATTCCCATATAAGTCCTTTTTCTATTTTGTCTATGATTGTGAATTGAATGAAAGAGAAATAATAGAATAATTTGAAACGTAATTACTAAAACCATATACATATCTATTTACATAAGGTAGAAAGGAAAAATGGTATATCGAAGTAGTTCTGACAATTCAGTAATATTCTGAATTCCATTTGGAGCTTTTAGCTACTTCAACCCAATAGATTTTCGTGATAAAAATAAAAAATAAGTGTAGTAAAGTAAATAGTCTAAATAGTAAAAGTAGAAGTAGAAAAAGAAGTAGAAAAAGAAGTAGAAAGTATATGAAGTATTAATTCATTGGTTGTTTGTATTATTAACCATTTCTTTTTTTGGTACGAGGAACTTACCATGAATCCACTTATTTCTGCTGCTTCCGTTATTGCTGCTGGATTGGCTGTAGGGCTTGCTTCTATTGGACCTGGGGTTGGTCAAGGTACTGCTGCGGGCCAAGCCGTAGAAGGTATTGCGAGACAACCAGAAGCAGAGGGTAAAATACGAGGTACTTTATTGCTTAGTCTGGCTTTTATGGAAGCTTTAACAATTTATGGACTGGTCGTGGCATTAGCTCTTTTATTTGCAAATCCTTTTGTTTAATGTTGAATTTCATCGTAGAATAAAAAAAAAAAAAGAAGAATAAAAGCATAACCATAACACCATAACTAATAAAATTTGAAAATTGAGAATTCTCAAAATTTATTAAGAATAATAAGCGAAGTGATACAAAAAGAACTCTGTTCTTTTTTAGTCCGATCCATAAGGGGATAGCATATGAAAAATAGAATCGATTCTTTTGTTTCCGTGGGGCACTGGCCATCCGCTGGGAGTTTCGAGTTTAATACCGATATTTTAGCAACAAATCCAATAAATCTAAGCGTAGTGCTGGGTGTATTGATTTTTTTTGGAAAGGGAGTGTGTGCGAGTTGTGTATTTCAAGGATAGGTTGGATTTCACCGGCTGCACTTTCTTTATATTTATGTATTCTTTTTTTTCTAGCATAAATAGGAACAAAGGGTGCACAATCTCGACGAATTACTTCGGAATTGGATTTCATTCAGAAATCCTATGTAAGAACCATAGCATTTCGTGACTAATTGGTAAATGAACTTTGATTCTCTTCTCTATCAACCAAGAATGTTGAGGTCTTTTACATGGTTAAAGATAAATTGTTTGAAGTCCAGGCACAGCATAGCATGGTATTCTTTCTACCGCTACATTAGTACCAAAAAGGAATAATTGGGAATTTATCCGATGTAGAACACTCATATGGATAAAATTATTTGAACCATTAACTGGAAAGATGGGTCCCCCCTTTTAATCCACTGCCGAATCGACGACCTATGTATTGTATTTTTATAATTTATAAAATGTATTTGTATAAAAAAGAGAATTTTTTGGATGAAAAAAATCGAAATCTCATTTTATTCTAATAAGAATGAGAATCAAGTAATCAAGTAATGAAGTTCAGAATTCTATTTCTATTTTATTAGTATTTAGATCTAATTTCTCATAGCATATAAAGAAAAAAGAATAGAATTCTTTCTTCTTTAAAATTTTTTTTTGAAATAAGTTGTAAATAAAGAACAAATAAAAAAACAACTTTGCTGACAATTTTTTCTTTTTTGTCTGGTCTGAAGAGTCCTCCTAAATAGATCAGTTTCAATATATTTGAATACGAACAGAAAAGAG